AAAAAACGATTCAAAGAGAAGAGAGATATTTGTACTTTACTTATTTTTTTTTTGAGTAGAATACAATTGGAAGTGTATTGTATAAGAAGGGTTGCATTTATTAAACACGTATCCAGATAGCTAGAATATCCCACTTCTCTTTTATTGCCGGTTCTATTCGGAATAGCCCTGGCTGTGCTCTATCAAAAGAGAATTTCTATTCAATAAGTAGGATAATTTTAGGATAATTCCCTATCGACAACATATCTAAATAAACATATCTAAATAATAGATATCTGTGTAACAATTTATGTTCTGGGGTTTACATATACTCATATGTTTTGTTATAATTGAAGTTGAGAAAGGTTTTTTGATTGAAAAAATCAATACTGATTGGTTCGGTCTCAATTTTTATTTTCTTATGTCATTAGGAAAACACAATTTGAAATTCAAATCCCAGAATCGTTCATGAATTCGAACTAAGGAGTCAATAGTTAATGGTTCCAATTTATCGGCTGAAAATATACAATGCTAAAAACATTCTCTCGCTTTTCTATTGAGCAATCAAATGTGTATTTTCAGATACTATACAATAAATTGAAGGGGTGGATCAAATCCAACCAAAAGAGGGTTTGGAAGAAAAGTATTTTTGTATCATTTTGGCGGCATGGCCGAGTGGTAAGGCGGGGGACTGCAAATCCTTTTTCCCCAGTTCAAATCCGGGTGTCGCCTGATTACCAAAAACTCGAAATCTCTTCTTCTTTTCTGTTCTTCTGATAGAACTCGCAGAATGCTTCCTCCGTAGAAGCATAGGAAACGGGCTGTTGATACTTTGTTTGATTCTAAGTATGTGGTCTAAAGGTTTTCTAAAAGAAAAGATTGTGGAGCCCCGTTCGCATCTAGGATTCAAGGAAATATTCGAATCCACTGGTAGAGGGGTTATCAAGACTTCACGATTCCCTTCTATTACTAAGGGAGTGGCTAATGACTGGATCTTGAATCAAATTGTGGAGCCTGATAAGAAATTCAATTAATAGTTTTGGAAGGGGTCGGAAGTTGCTTTATATAAGACGGACTTGCGAGAATCTCTGAGTGCTCAGGTATCCAATCAATATTAGATTGGATGAATAATTGACTTTTCTAGAAAAGAGAGTAAAAAGAAATGCTTTCTTTTCGGTAACGCCTACCCAAGCCCCCTGTTTCGCAGCGATAATCGGAAAAGGGGGTACGGATTCGATCAAATGGGGAAATAGAGATCTGGAATAGATAGTGATTTCTCGTTTTTAGTGATTTCCCCCCTTCTGTTTTTACTTAGAAGGTCAACAAAACAAAAAAAGAATAGACCTTATTCTTCTTATTCCTACATGTTCCCATTTCCTTGAGATGTTACTATGTATTTTGCTTGTGTTTTTAATCTTTCCTGATTCGAAATCATAATCGATTTATTGGATTGCTTTCTCAATAGTGTTCGGTCCGAACCCCTTTTTGACTCTGCGGCATTGATTCCACTATTATTAGTGAGGAATAATGGAATAATTCCTTCGTATTTATAGAGATAGGGGACATAATGCACATGGATATAGTCAGTCTCGCTTGGGCTGCTTTAATGGTAGTCTTTACATTTTCCCTTTCACTCGTAGTGTGGGGAAGAAGTGGGCTCTAGAAGTACTACTAATTGAGTTCAGGAATCAAAAATCAAACCGTATCAATTGTTTTATAGATCGTTCTGCAACGCATTTGAAACTATTTCAAATCAAAATCTCTGAATTTGGAATCTCATTGGACTCCAATCGAGTAATCTATGATATAAATCATACTCTTTCAATTTTCAATTAAAGAGATATTTCATCGATTCCCGCCCTTGTATTGTATTTCGAAAAGAAAGGGATTCAGATGATTGGAAATTTATTCCAACCTCAAATTCTTCCGAAATTTTCTATTTCAATCAACGGGAATGGGCTCTTACTATCTTTATAGATGGATACTGAGGAAGACGGACCCCCCTTTTTTATTTCTTTCCCTCTTTACTCTTCAAAGAAGAAGTCGTTTTGTTACGTGTATACGCACTTTCTAGGAGAAATGATATAGGGATGGTGGTTGTCTAACGAGAGACTGGGCAATAATAAGATCTTGACTCGGGCGAGTCATGGGCATTTACCCTTTGTTTTCTAATTTGAGAAAGGCGATTTTTGCTTTATCGACTTATTTCATATCAGGGTTTGGGCGTTAAAAATAGGCAAAGTTTCCCCTTCCTTATTAGTTAATAAGTAGGGTAGAAAGATGCATCTTTCTACCCTACTATCTATCTCTTAGAAAACTGCTGATTATAGTGCGCTCGTTTCATTTAAGTTAAGACGTAAAATTGGAATCCTTTTCATTTGACTTCGTCAATTTTTGATAAGAACTCAGAAGGAAAGTTTAATTCAAATGAATTTTCAAATTCATTTGAATTAATCATTTTGGCTGACTGTTTTTACGTAAATGATAAGCAGAAAGGCGGTAGGAACTAGAATGAATAGTG